ATCAAAAATGCCACATGTGACATGTGAGACGTTTCCGCCCAAATCCATTAGAGTAGTGAATGAGAAAGATAAGTACTTTTGAACCCCTAACGCAAAAAGTATAAAAAGGATATAATAAAGAATTAGGGAGTCAAATTGGGGATAGAGGGACTTGAACCCTCATGATTTTTTAAATCGACGGATTTTCCTCTTACTATAAATTTCATTGTTGCCTGTATTGACATGTAGAACGGGACTCTATCTTTATTCTCGTCCGATTAATCAGTTCTTCAAAAGATCTATCAGATTATGCGTGAATGCTTTGATCAATGAATATTTGATTCTTTCTTCAATATGGAATCTATTCACATAAATTCTTCTATGTATACAGGTTTATCCTTCATCTTTTCTGAAGTTTCGATAGAAGGATTCCTCTAACAATGTAAGACAATCAACTCCATTCGTTAGAACAGCTTCCATCGAGTCTCTGCACCTATCCTTTTGTTATTTTCGCTTTCTGAACCTTTGTTTGTTTTCGGAAAACGTGATTTGGCTCAGGATTGCCCATTTTTATTAATTCCAGGGTTTCTCTGAATTTGAAAGTTATCACTTAGTAAGTTTCCATACCAAGGCTCAATCCAATTAAGTCCGTAGCGTCTACCAATTTCGCCATATCCCCCTTTTTGAGATGAAAATCTCATTGCGATCTCGTTCCCTTTTTTCTTTCATTTATACCGGAACCCTTTAATTCATTAGATAGATGTCGATTCCTGTCTCGAAAAAGCTTTGTCTTTGATTTCTTGTCTATCTTCTTTCATCTTCTATAGGAGGCTCATATTCGATCCAATCAAAAACGATTTTATCATTTCTGTATCCGCAATTCAATATAGGTGGATACATACCCTATACATCTTTCTCTCTTCCACTGATTTTACCCTGAAATTTCGAATACTTGAACGATCGATTCTTTTTTTTTTTTTTTTTTTTTTTAGAATATTAAATCGTGATAAAAAAAATTCTATATCGCTAAATAAATCGTTATGCTCTATAATATTTACTATAATATTTAACAGTTATTTGAAATTCTATATTCTATTCTTTAATCTATTCTAATTATGGAATAGCCAAGAATTCAAATAGTTAATAGCAAAGATTCTAAGAGTTTGTTGAATTCCTATGCATGTCGAATTTATGTTATGTGAGCCTGCTTAGCTCAGAGGTTAGAGCATCGCATTTGTAATGCGATGGTCATCGGTTCGATTCCGATAGTCGGCTTTTCTCTATTTATTTTATTCGATTTTTTACATGATTGATAATGCATCTTTGCAATCAAAGAATATTGAAAAAATAACGAAAATAAAGAAAAAATAAAATAAAGCGTCTTTCCTCTTTTCGCAAAAGCCATTGATTTATTATGTTATAGGAATATCCAACTATCTCACGAAAAGCGTCCGTTTCTTTTGCTATATATAGAATAGAAAGATCTTTATATTTATCTAACTCATCTCATTATTCTTAATACTTCAGTAAATTTGTCTTTATTTAGAATTTAGTTCATTTTTAGTTTAGGTTTATTCTGTAAAATGAAATTTCATCAATAAGAATTAATAATTAAATAGAAAAAAGAAGAAGGAGTTTTTATGTCGCGTTACCGAGGTCCTCGTTTAAAAAAAATACGTCGCCTGGGGGCTTTACCAGGGCTAACTAATAAAAGGCCCAGAGCTGGAAGTGATCTTAGAAACCAATCGCGTTCCGGGAAAAAATCTCAATATCGTATTCGCCTAGAAGAAAAACAAAAATTGCGTTTTCATTATGGTCTTACAGAACGACAATTACTTAAATACGTTCGTATCGCCGGAAAGGCAAAGGGGTCAACAGGTCAGGTTTTACTACAATTACTTGAAATGCGCCTGGATAATATCCTTTTTCGGTTGGGTATGGCTCCGACTATTCCGGGAGCTCGCCAATTAGTTAACCATAGACATATTTTAGTCAACGGCCGTATAGTAGATATACCAAGTTATCGCTGCAAACCCCGAGATACTATTGCGGCGAGGGATGAACAAAAATCTAAAGCTCTAATTCAAAATTCTCTCGACTCATCCCCTCCTCAGGAATTGCCAAACCATTTGACTCTTCAACCATTCCAATATAAAGGATTAGTCAATCAAATAATAGATAATAAATGGGTCGGCTTGAAAATAAATGAATTGCTAGTTGTAGAATATTATTCTCGTCAGACTTAAACCTAAAAAAAAAAAAAAAGAAAATAAAAACGAATAAGAACAAGGGTTCGACCCATTTTGCTCCCTTTCGGCGAAGTAAATTAACCTAAGGTTAAGATAAATAAGGGTTTGATCCGGATTTTTCTTCCATTTAGGTGTCATAGACCGAGAGGGGTATTTTCATTCCTTGTCTACTCTTTTCTTTAACAGTATTTTCCGCACCACAGCCATTAGGAATAGAGAATCTATTAGAGAATCCATATCAAAGAAAGGTCTAACTGTTGGAATAGTTGTAT